TTGCCACTAGGAATCAAAACATTGGGGTTGGACTTGTAAATCGATTCATAACCTTTCGAGCCCAACCAATATCGATTCGAACTCCCTTTACTTGTAGGAGTACATCTTGGATTTGTCGATTATGTTATGGGCGGAGTCCTACTCATGGTGACCTGGTTGAATTGGGGGAAGCTGTAGGTATTATTGCAGGTCAATCGATTGGAGAACCCGGGACTCAATTAACATTAAGAACTTTTCATACTGGCGGAGTATTCACAGGGGGTACTGCAGAACATGTCCGAGCCCCTTCTAATGGGAAAATAAGATTTAATGAGGATTTGGTTCATCCGACACGTACACGTCATGGGCATCCAGCTTTTCTATGTTCTATAGACTTGTATGTAACTATTGAGAGTGAAGATATTCTACATAATGTGAATATTCCCCCCAAAAGTTTTCTTTTAGTTCAAAACGGTCAATATGTAGAATCCGAACAAGTGATTGCTGAGATTCGCGCAGGAACATCTACTTTGAATTTTAAAGAGAAGGTTCGCAAACATATTTATTCTGATTCATACGGAGAAATGCACTGGAGTACCGATGTGTATCATGCACCTGAATTTACATATGGGAATGTTCATTTATTATCAAAAACAAGTCATTTATGGATATTATTAGGGGAGCCGTGCCGTTCCAATCTAGTCTCCCTTTCGATCCACAGGGATCAGGATCAAGTGAGTGCGCATTCCCTTTCTGTCAAGCGAAGATATACTTCCAACCTCTCAGAAACTAATGATCGGGCGAGACAAAAAATTTTTAGTGCGGATTTTTCTGGTAAAAAAGAAGATAGGATTGCTGATTATTCAGACCTAAATCGAATCATATGTACTGATCCTTATAATCTCGTATATCCGGCTATTCTACCTATTCTAGACGAAAATTCGGATTTTTTGTCAAATTTATTATCAAAGAGGCGAAGAAATAAATTCATCATTCCACTCCAATCGATTCAAGAACGCAAGAATGAACTAATGCCCTGTTCAGGTATCTCGATTAAAATCCCCACAAATGGTATTTTCTGTGGAAATAGTATTCTTGCTTATTTCGACGATCCTCGGTACAGAAGAAAGAGTTCGGGCAGTACTAAATATGGGACTCTAGAAATGCATTCAATCGTTAAAAAAGAGGATTTTATTCAGTATCGAGGAGTCAAGGAATTTCGACCAAAACACCAAATGAAAGTAGATCGATTTTTTTTCATTCCCGAAGAAGTGCATATCTTACCCGGATCTTCTTCCATAATGGTACGGAACAATAGTATCATTGGGGTAGATACACAAATAACCTTAAATATAAGAAGCCGAGTGGGCGGGTTGGTCAGGGTGGAGAGAAAAAAAAAAAGAATTGAACTTAAAATCTTTTCTGGAGATATCTATTTCCCTGGAGGGGCAGATAAGATATCCCGACATAGGGGCGTTTTGATACCACCAGGAACAGGAAAAACAAATTACAAGAAATCCAAAAAAGCGAAAAATTGGATCTATGTCCAACGGATTACGCCGAGCAAGAAAAAGTTTTTTGTCTTGGTTCGACCTGTCGTCACATATGAAATAATGGACGGTATAACTTTGGCAACACTTTTCCCCCCCGATCTATTGCAGGAAAGGGATAATGTGCAACTTCGAGTTGTCAATTATATCCTTTATGGAAATGGCAAACCAATTCGAGGAAATTCTGACACAAGTATTCAATTAGTTCGGACGTGTTTAGTTTTGAATTGGAACCAAGACAAAAAAAGTTCTTCTAGTGAAGCAGCCCGCGCTTCCGTTGTTGAAATAAGGACAAATGATTTGATTCGTCATTTCCTAAGAATCGACTTCGTGAAATCCCCAATTTCGTATATCGGAAAAAGAAATGATCCTTTGGGTTTAGGATTGCTCGCTGATAATGGATTAGATGGGACCACTATCAATCCCTATTCCAATTCCAAGGCAAGAATTCAACAAACCCTTAACCAAAATCAAGGAACTATTCATACATTGTTGAATAGAAATAAGGAATGTCAGTCGTTGAGCATTTTGTCATCATCCAATTGTTCTCGAATGGACCCAGTCAACAGTGCAAAATATCACAACGTCATACAAGAATCAATTAAAGAGGATCCCCTAATTCCAATTAGGAATTCATTGGGTCCTTTAGGAACATCCCTTCCAATTGCGAATTTTTATTCATTTTATCGGTTACTAACTCATAATCAGATCTTAGTAACTAACTATTTGCAACTTGACAATTTAAAACAGCCTTTTCAAGTATTCAAATTGAAATATTATTTAATTGCGGAAAATGGGCAAATTTATAATCCCAATCCACGAAGTAACATTATTTTGAATCCATTTCATTTGAATTGGTATTTTCTCCACCACAATTATTGTGCAGAGACATCTAAAATAATTAGTCTTGGACAGTTTATTTGTGAAAATGTCTGTATAGCCAAAAAAAGACCCCCCCTCAAATCGGGTCA